TTACCATTGCCCAACCAAAGTCTAGCCCAAGTTCCGCCTGAAAGTCTTTCTGTATCAAATAAGACCTTTCTAGATGCAGGATATTTAAGAGGTGGGTTGGTCAATCCATTTTTTCCATTGGAGAGGTACTTAGCAGCCAAATAGGAGCACCGTGGCTTTTTCTTTTCCTTTGGAAATAGCCACTTCATAAGAAAGGCTGACTTGGTTGAAGTCCACCTCCTTCGTTAAGGTGATTAAACAAATCCAGACCATAAAAATAAAAAAAAGATTTTCTTTTTTGTATGGGATGCTAGTAAGGATGAACATGACGAGGTCTTATTTCATTACTTTTTTTTCTTTAAATTCAAACATATCTATCTCAATTTTGTGGAAATTTTATCTTCAAATAACATTTGAAGGAGTAGGGAAGGCTACTCTTGGAATTAGGATTATGGTGGGGTCATAAGAGATGGAAATAGTGCTGTCATGTGGAATTGAACAGAGATCCCTTCTAGGGATCAAAGATGCAACCTTTGCAGAAGCAGAAACTCTCCTGCATGGCCATAGTTTTGTCCAAACTATTGATTCTTTTCAAGTCATCATATCAAACAAAAAGGGGTTCTCTTAAATTAGATGGACGAATGGTAATAATCAAGAACCTGGGCGCCTATGCTTTATCCTGAGAAAACATTTCTCAATATATGTTGAGTTAAAATTAATCATGTGAAGAGGGAAGGGACTCATTTAGCTGACCGTCAAGCTAACTTGGGTGTTAGGCTGCAGTCTTGTAGTCAGTGGACGGGAGGTCTTCCATTCCAGAAAAGATTGTAATTTCACTCTTTCCCCCACTTATCATCTCTCTGTGGGACTTGTTCCCTCTTCAACTCAGCGCTTTATAGATAGGCATTTTTATTGAGAATGTAAAGATCCCACCTTACCTTAAAAAAAAGTAGCCGAGCCGAAGGAGCTGTCACAAATATCATTTGAGTACCACGGGGAAAAGCTAGCTGGATAAACAAGACAGGGATCGCTTTTGGTTGGCCTTTGTGATGGGTTAGGTCAGGCGGGCTAGAACCTAAGATAGAAGGGAAGCGTGAGGTCCCTTTCCTGATGTGGTTGGGGGAGCTATGGAACCACTTGTTGGCATTGGCTTCTTGGATCAGTCCCTCATCTTTCTGAAGTGAAGTCGGCAACGAGGTTGATCCGTTTGCTCTTCATTAGCGAGAGAGATAGAGATGGGATACGGAGGCAGCCTCACAAAGAGAACTGGGTCTTGGGAATGAGGGCTTGCCCACCTTATTATTAACATTCTTTGGTCGAGTTGAGGACAAGTCCAATAAGCAAGAAGGCTCACAAGCAAGCTCCCAACGCAGAAGGGAAAGGCCCACATCGATTGAATGGGTTGCATTCTCAGCTCCTAAAGATCTCAATGGATACGATTTCATCCAGCTAAAGCTAATGAGAAGGCAAAGGAGGCTTTCTCAATCTGTCTTTGCTTTAGCCTCATTCCTAGCTCTTATAGGCATCGCTCGCTAAGACAAAGTCATAGATTACGATCTATTTCAAGAACTAGGCGATCACCTTCTTCTTTCTTCTTTTTAGTAAGAGATTCGTGAGTTTCAGGCTTCCTAGAATAAGATACTATACTCAATGTCAGATTAACTCGTTCTCCGTCCTAATGCAAGACTTTGGCATGACACCTGAAAGGGATAGCTTACGATAGTTACAGAAAGGGATAGAACCTGGACTGGAATAAGAGAAAGGCGGATCAAAGTGCAATTCATGAAAATGTTAATGCTTTTTGGGCAGGATGAGGTGAAAGAAGAAGACATGGCAAAGTGAGGTGGACAAGGGCCAACACCAACCCAAGCGGTAAGACATAAGATATCTCGACTCCTCACATGCGATCTATGGCACGCGAGTCTCCAAGAGAGAGAAGCACCCGATCCTACTCATGATTAGAATAATAGAATAAGTCAAAAGCGGGTCTCAATCTTGGCTCAGGAACTCCCGGATCCTTCTTTCCGCTTTAGGTAACGCGGTAGGCTTGAAACGAGACTATACTTCTATTACAGGACTTCTTCCAACAGACTTGCCAGTGACCGGTCCCTTCCATTCCTTTGTTCTATTACCTTCGATATCACGTCCAGGATTCCTCTGTCTGTTTTGTGTTGAATTGGTTGAGTCCAGCTATCGACGCAGGGGAAAGGGAAGCAAGTAAGCCATAGAGTCAGGCATAAAGCTAGGCCAGCTGGGGTAAGTGGCCCAGGAAGCTACTGTTACCCGTGGAGTTGAGACTGCTTATCGGGAATCCGCCGTGGGAATAAAGGAAGACTGCTTTTTTTTATTGGGACCAGCTGCGCTTACCTTGCTTAGCCATTGAAGAACAGACCCATTTTATTAACAATAAGCGTTTTTACTCATACACATTGCGATTGTGTCTCCTAATCGAAATTTTAGTTAAGGTTTGTGGAGAAACAGTCTTTACCTATGGTGCCTAGTACTCATCGCGGTCGGTTTCATTATTTAGAATTCCCATAGGAATTGGAAACTAATCCGAGAAATATTGGAATATAACAAAAAGTTAGGAGTTAGTATGGGTTGTGCCTTTGGATGGTTGGGCATTAAAATTAGTCCTTGGAATAAACCGGAAGGAAAGGATCGACCAAAGGAGTAGCTATTGAGCTGTGGAATGTGCTGGTAAGGGCGAGTCCGGATGTAGTCTTCATTAGTTTTTTGTCCGAGGAGGAACCGGGTTACCAAAACTCACGACATTAAGAATGTGGTAGTTCTTTGAATGCAAGAGGTGTTGGTTCGAATCCAACTCGTGAGAAGGAATCCATGCACAAAGCAAAGGCATCAGGAAGAGGGGCGTAGCAAGAAATCCTTTAACAGCAGCAAAGACTTCGGAATGGAAACCTTATCTTATAAGTGGACAAGAATCATCGCTCCAAGAGAAGCAGACAATAGCCACTATCCCTGATTCCATGCAAGTGCTATAATCCGATCTGACTCCTCACGCTGGCAAGGAAAGAAATGACATAAAGGGAGGTCCTAACTGAATGAATTGAGGTTGAGTAAAAGCCATTCGCTTGAGAACAATTCTGCGATTGGAATTCGATCTGGGATTGGGATCTTAGGGCACTGAGAACCTACTGTATAGTACATTCAAGAGTTGAGTCATAAAAAATGTACAGAAGAAAAGGCACACCCTATTCAAGGCCATGATGGTCACTCTCCCCGCGCTCTACTACAGGAAAGCTAGCCTGGTTGATCCACTACACGCTAAGAAGCAAGTCTCGACTAACTAAGTAAATCCGGGTTAGACTGAAAGTGACCAGAAATTGAAATCTTCTTTCACAGACTAGCGATAGTTAAAAAGAGCGAAGCATATAGTGTTTAAGCCGAAGTGATTCCCGTGTTTACTTATAATATCTCTATCTATTAGTTATAGGCTTAAAGAGTTTAGACTCACGATACCGAGAAAGCAAGCCGATCATAGACGGAGGTTTAAGCTTGAAGTGAAGTGTCCGACCTAAGGTGAATCAGATGTTCGAAGGAGACTGTTCATGAACATGGATTGTTGGTATACCTGCACAATAGCTTTCTCTACAAGCCTACAAGCTTAGCTTTGGCTTAGCTTCCAACTAAGGCTAAGGGATTAATGTTCCCAAGCTAACTCTTGATAACCTCTGTTCACGCTCACGATGTTACTAGCACGGCTCAGCTTCTTTCCATGCTAAGTGAACTAAGCACAGGAGAAGCCTACAGGAAAGAGCGAGATGGTGGTTTTTGTTGGTTCATTTTCCCTCTTTAATTGAAGAACTCAAGAACCGGTAAAGAAGAAGCGATGGACCTTCCTTTATACGTGTTTCGAATTACTCAAGACCAGCAGGGCATCCATATTTCTCCTCTTGGGAAATTTCCCTAGGTCAACCTTTGCTTCACAGGGTAAGACCAGGAATAACAGATGCCGGTCTGCTTTCTCTGTTCTACAACCCACCCATAAGGGTATAGGGAATGATGGGTGGGGCACCAATCACTAGGGATTGCCCATAGAAGGGTTTCCAGGTACTGATGATCTAGGCCATTCCTTTAAGCTGGGAATCGTGGATTGGTCATACGAGATCCTAGAAAAAAGGATTTAAGAATACTAGGGCTAGGAAGAGATTAGCGATGCCTGTCTATCATTGCCCTGTTTGAGGATCAGATCCTCGTGACCCCATGGCCGATTGTGGGTTAATCCACCCCAAGTTCAAAGCGAACCTGGAAGGAAATGAGAGGGAAGAACCCATTTCCAGCACGAGCCAATCCGATAACGGAGAATGAGATCCTTTGAGCCCGGTGGTAAGGTCCAGTTATTTACACAGCCTTACACCACAAGGCTATACAACCTAGAGTTGCTTGATGCAGTGCCTTATGGTTGAACTTGCTCCACAAAGTCCCAGGAAACATTGATTTGGTTGATTTAGATGGAACCCGGACGGATCGACCTCTTGTCCTTCTTTCCGGGGCTTTCGTCTTTTTTCCTTTCCGGTTGGTCCTCCTTTGGCTTGTCCATAGAAGGTGCAAGCATCCCGGTCGTTGTAGAGTAAACCGGATTTCCAGCTCTGTATGGGTTAACCAGGACGGAGAAAATCAAACCCGAACATGGAATGAAATCGTCTTTGATAATCTTTAAATTCAAAGAAAGATGGCCATAGGTTCGAATCACATAGCCTCAGTGTAATGAAGGATAACCCAGCCAAGATAGAGGGACGAGGCCAATAAGAAGGCAGAAGTTTCATACAAAGGTGCCTTTAACTGGCTAGGAAATGTGCTTCCTCTGGCTTCAAATCCCTGATGATGATGAACTATACCATAGGGATGAGGACAAGCGAAGGAGCTGATAGGTGGAGGAGGTTTCCATTTCAGAGCTTCCGAGACGCTTCAGCAGCTTCCGAAAAAAAAGCCTTATTCCCTTTTGACGTATACTTTTCAGAACTGGGAGCAGTAATTGAATCAATCCTTCTTTTTTATAATGATAAGAGGGGTATGAAAACTTCCTCATCAATCCCGAAGGTTTGCTACTTCCTTTATTTGAAGCAAGTCTTACTCACCCTGGAGAAGCGTCCTCTTTTTTTATATAGTTGCAGATTTTACCCCAAACACTCGCCTCATCTTCACTGCTTAAGAAAAACTGGAAGGATTTGCCCCTAAACGGATAACTGTAAGGGACCTACAAACCCAAGCACAGGCCATAGACTTTCTCAGGCAGCGTATATTGACTTCTTCCTTTGCCATCACTTTCCCTATCAGACTTCGAGCCACTTCATCTATGCCATCAAACTCTTCAAAATCAGCCTTCCTTGACTACTTGTCTTTCTTCTACTAGTTCGGATGGAACCCCTGATCAGGCGGGTGGCCTAGCTAACCCCTTTCTTCGTGCTTTTACGAAAGATCGCTTCGCTTGCCATTGAACGGATCACAGGAAATCACCCAGCAGATAGAATCCGGAAAGAGCCAAGACAAAGATACTACAGCAGCATTGCACACATTAAGACACCTACGGTTTAGAGAATGACCAGGTCTTACACACCTAAACAAGAAAGAAAGACATAAAAGAAATGCCTAACATGGCACTCCCGTGGCAGCTCTGAGAAAGATAGGAGTGAGAGTGTCTCTTGAGTAGAGTAGACTTCCCCTCAGCCTCTAAACTCATGCACAAAAGAGAGTTGATCGCCTTTAAAGTAAGAGTTTTTCTCATTTCTTTAAGATAAGTAAGTTAGAAAGCCGATTCCTGTCCTTTTCTTATATTAGCGAAAACTCTTCTTTCCTAAAATCTTTCAGTTTCTTTATAGTTTAAAATTGTTATCCAGGAAAACGGCTTTTTTTGGTAGAATATGCAATATGGGGGTCAAAACTAGCGATTTCAGCATTATCAACGACAAAATGCAAGAAAGAACTAATGCTTACGCCCTGCTCTCGCTACTCTTATGTTGATTACCGAGACAAGGAAGAAAGATATGTTGGAATCGGATAACTATCAACAATAAAGAAATGATTCCACTTTTGCAGCCTTTCCAGTTCTTTATCCTTCACATTTCTTTACGGCTCGAGGGGAGAGAATAGAAGCAAGCATTTCCCGTTCAGTCGGTAATGAATCAATACGCAGGGCTACTCTCTTCCATGGGAAAGGCAAGTATTGGCTCATATTGGTTGGGTTTGCTCTTTCCATAGGCTACTTTCCAGAAGATCCTCAAGGTAGATATGCTTTTCTTCTCAGAAAAGACCATCCTTTTTGGGGCTATTAGGTTACAAAGATGTCTGTCGACTTTTCTCTAGCTGAGAGAGATGGTAGGCTCGTAAAGGCATGAAGTGAGCCGGCTGCTAAGCAGGCTTTCATCAAGATGATAAGGGACGAAGTGACTCGACCAACGGGAGAGGAGATGAATAGGGCGATTCGAGCGATCTTCCCTTTCGACGTAGCGCGTAACACTTGCTGGGGCGGCGCTTCCCTACAACCCAGATTCTTCGTCGGTAGAATAGATTGATTCGAGGAGTACTGATGATATTCTTGAAGTCATCTCACCCGGGAGGGAACGGTTGTACTAGAAGGGCTTACGATACCGATAAGAGTAAGACAAGAGCGACTTCTTTTTCGGTCACTGGTCTAGTTCCAGCAGGGGTAGGACAGGAGTACCAGTAAGCAAAAGGACTTCTTTGGGAACTCCATTGACATGCTTACACTACCGGGAGTTTCTTGCGCTTGAAGGGGTAAAGGGATTTCGGGGCTATCCCCTTCTAATTCATGATACATTCAGCCCTCTATCCATTGGGATGCTCATAAGAACCTCCGTTTTACCTTCACAGATTCCTATTCTATTCGCTAGAAAGTGAAAGGGTCCTTTAGCATTCCGAGTGATTTCAAAAGACTTTGCTTTATTAGAAAGAACTTATAGTAAGATATCCGTAAACCACTGATATGCCTCACTTTCAAAGCGGAAACTCTTGTAATGGAAGGCTGTTGCAGTAACTAAAACATCTTTGACTTCTTTTGTTAGGAAGACTAGCGGATTATCGAAATGAAAGTACCACTATTTGGCACAGGGTTGATAGAATAGCCAGCCAGCCAACCTGTAAGCTAGTAGTTTGGTTGATAAAGAGAAGGAAACCGGCCTATAAACCAGTCAAAGACTACCGGTTTAGTTATAAATTAGACATGGAAGTACGCTCGCTGCTTCATCAAAGAGAGGTGTCAGCTTAATCCATTGCCGGAAATCCTTCCTGCTGTCTGCGCTTTCCACTGTAATCTAACCCATCTTTATGCCTACTTACTCTGTAGGAAGTCTCATAGAATCATAGTTGAAAGTACTGATACTACATAGTAATGGATCTTTGTCCTAAAGGGAGAAATCCGTTAGGTTCTTAGTAGCAGTGGGTATTGGTACTTCCAACGAAGTCAACTTAGATAAGGTTCTAGCTATGGTATCCTCTCTTTAAAGTCGAAATCAGGATGTATTAATTCTTTCTATTTGAGTTGCCCCTTTCCTCTCTTTCCCTTTGATCACCGACCCTGACTTTCAATCTTGGCCCTGTGATCCTTCCCCCTCCCCCCTTCCCGTGGTTGAGAACCCTTGCCTTTCTTACTAGATTTCCTGTTGATGGGGAAGGCTTGGCAAAGAAGCTTGTGTCGGAAGAGAAGTGGAAAACTAAGCTGTTCGGGCTTAACTTGAACCTGATTGCCCTAGTAGGAGTCAGAATAAGGTTGAGGCTTGTCTTCAAGAACTGACATCTCGGATCTTGCCATTGCCAGGAGCATGGATGCCGAGAATGCCCTCAGTCTATGTCTGTCTATATAGATAGGCTTTAAGAAAAAAAAAGGCAGCCGTAAGCCAAAAAGAAAGGCTTTTAAGGATCTTCGACTGCTTATAAATAAGCTAATAACAGATCTTTTGCGTCTTTCGAGATGACTCCCTTATTTCCTCCTTAGGAGCTAATCTCTTCTTGACTTGAAAGCCTTCTTCCCGGATTCCTCAACCTAGGATAGATCAATTGACTGTGTAAGCTCTCTAAGGTAGCTATCTATCTTTAATGAGGTTCCTAGTGAAGTCATTCTAATCTTCCCATGGTTCTAACCGGACGCTTATACTAGTGACATTCTATCATCCTGTCTCACTATATCAAGATTAGTAATACCTTTCATCCTAGTTGTTCTCTTTCCTCTAGGCTAGAGAATATCTTCTTTCTAGATGTATTTCTTACTTAAAGCACTGGGAGAGAAAAAAGGACTGTAAGCATCTAGTTTGTGATAGCTTCCAATTGAAGTACCAGCCCCAGGGTTTAGACTATCAGTGCTTTGAGTGTCATCTCATCTGCCCTCCTCTAATCTTCTGTTTCTTCGAGCTGTACCAAAAAAAGAAGTTTCAGGGATGAAATTTGTGATATTACTTATTCTTACTTAACGAGTTACTTACTCAATAGATCATCTAGTATCAAGAAGAAAATCTTTATTACCTTTTGTATTTGTAGTTAAGATAGTCTAAGATTTCAAGAGCCAGGGATAGTAGGACTAAAGTAAAGCAAGCAAGGCCTAAAAGGCAAGGTGCTCAGGTAAAGGCTAAGCTTAGTTGGATGAGTCCCTACAACTTATTTAATGAAAAATTTTCTTAGCAACGAATACGTTTTGAACCCTTTCGAGTGAGAGCTTAGGGATATGATTCCCAGAGAGAATTTCAATCTGAAGAAGGCAACTCATCTCCTTAGCAAGAAAGCGCTTTAATCCATTAATAAAGCACTACTGACTGATTATACAGTCTGTTTTTCAAGGTAACTCGAAATATCGTAAGAGAAGAAGATGCCCAAAATTCCCATGTCTTTCTTGGTTGGACCAACCGGCGAAATCAGTCTTCCTGAATTGGAAGAGCAAGAACAAGTCTCTCCATTTTTTTGGGGGAGCAGAGCAGTCAAAGAATGAAACAGATCAAATGATTGTTCTAGAATGGCTATTTCTCACAATTGCTCCTTGTGATGCAGCGGAACCACGGCAATTAGGATCTCAAGACGCAGCAACACCTATGATGCAAGGAATAATAGACTTACATCACGATATCTTTTTCTTCCTCATTCTTATTTTGGTTTTCGTCTCACGGATCTTGGTTCGCGCTTTATGGCATTTCCAAAAAGAAAGCCGGTCGGTTGGAGTTGGATTGAACCCAAGGGGTTGGTTCATTCTTCTTATTTTGTTCCTCTTAAGTGTCTTTTACCTTCTTTGTTTGAAGGCAGGGGTTCTCCCCTTCTTTTATGCTGGCCTCTACAAAGGGGGTGTCTCCCTGGGGGGGCGCGCTGTCTCTTCCTTTTTGATCAACAAAGGTCTATCGGGGGCCTTCGCTTTTTGCATTACTTTTTCGCTAAAGCTTTTAGTAGGAAGCTCCGTTGTCATGCAAATGGACTCGTCCGGTTCTGAGGGTTGGTGGGCTTATTTCCAATCAACGGAAAGCCCATCGACCAATTCTGGATCAGAAGGGGCCGTGCCTCACGGTAATCATGCTTCCGTTTCCACGGAGGGGGCAGCTAGTCCCGGGCGCCCCGACCCTGATGAAATGATCGGAGGAGACTCTATTCTTTCGATCCAAGACCGCCTTTTGTCCAAAGACCCCTTTCCTTCTGCCGAAGCCATCTACTTCGCCCGTATCCAAGCGGAAGACCTATTCGAGGTCAAGGGGGAAATCCTTCGTCGAATGACGGTCCTTGACCCGGCTGGCAATTGGATGGGGCAAGGGGCTCGCGCTCTCGACAACCCACGTACCGCCACGGGGGAGTCGTCGTTAGAGAGGCTTTATAGTCTTTTGAACGACCTAGAGCGGAACGGGAGAAACTCCCAAGCTTTTCGATCTCTAAGTGCAAAAGTTGCACTCAGAAGATCGAATCTGGATGAGCATTCCACAACATAGCAGGCGTATACCCGGACCCATCCACTCCCTCCATCCATGGATAAGGATAAAACAGCATCTTTCACTGTTTCGTTGGAAAAACCAACGCAAATCTCATATTGACTTTCTTTCGCCCGGGTACTTTAAAGATTTTGATATCTTTTTTTTATATTATATAAAGGCCCCAGAACGCTAAAAGGTGAGGGAACCAGAGTTCTCTTTCTAAAAAAGAAAAATCAAAATAAATGACTATAAGGAACCAACGATTATCGATTCTTAAACAACCTATATTCTCCACACTTAATCAGCATTTGATAGATTATCCAACCCCGAGCAATCTTAGTTATTGGTGGGGGTTCGGTCCGTTAGCTGGTATTTGTTTAGTCATTCAGATAGTGACTGGCGTTTTTTTAGCTATGCATTACACACCTCATGTGGATCTAGCTTTCAACAGCGTAGAACACATTATGAGAGATGTTGAAGGGGGCTGGTTGCTCCGTTATATGCATGCTAATGGGGCAAGTATGTTTCTCATTGTGGTTTACCTTCATCTTTTTCGTGGTCTATATCATGCGAGTTATAGCAGTCCTAGGGAATTTGTTCGGTGTCTCGGAGTTGTAATCTTACTATTAATGATTGTGACAGCTTTTATAGGATACGTACCACCTTGGGGTCAGATGAGCTTTTGGGGGGCTACAGTAATTACAAGCTTAGCTAGCGCTATACCTGTAGTAGGAGATACCATAGTGACTTGGCTTTGGGGTGGTTTCTCCGTGGACAATGCCACCTTAAATCGTTTTTTTAGTCTTCATCATTTACTCCCCTTTCTTTTAGTAGGCGCCAGTCTTCTTCATCTGGCCGCATTGCATCAATATGGATCAAATAATCCATTGGGTGTACATTCAGAGATGGATAAAATTGCTTCTTACCCTTATTTTTATGTAAAGGATCTAGTAGGTTGGGTAGCTTTTGCTATCTTTTCTTCCATTTTTCTTTTTTATGCTCCTAATGTTTTGGGGCATCCCGACAATTATATACCTGCTAATCCGATGCCCACCCCGCCTCATATTGTACCGGAATGGTATTTCCTACCGATCCATGCCATTCTTCGTAGTATACCTGACAAAGCGGGAGGTGTAGCCGCAATAGCACCAGTTTTTATATGTCTGTTGGCTTTACCTTTTTTTAAAAGTATGTATGTACGTAGTTCAAGTTTTCGCCCGATTCACCAAGGAATATTTTGGTTGCTTTTGGCGGATCGCTTACTACTAGGTTGGATCGGATGTCAACCTGTGGAGGCACCATTTGTGACTATTGGACAAATTTCCCCTTTTGTTTTCTTCTTGTTCTTTGCCATAACGCCCATTCTGGGACGAGTTGGAAGAGGAATTCCTAATTCTTACACGGATGAGACTGCCTGAAAAGTGAGAAATTCTGACACCCATCATTTTCGAGTGAGTATTACACCAAGAATTGACAAGCCTTTAGTTGTACGAGTTGTACGTTTTCTATTTCTTACGTGACTTTGATGAAAGAAAGCATTCCGGGAACAGGAATAAGAGTAAAGGCCTTCCTTGTCATTGTAGTAGGCTTGTTTGCAAGAGAGAAGAAGCAGCTTCAACGATGCAATCAGACCTGTGAGAGTAAGCATGAGAAGCCAGTCTGTCTGCAATTGAGTTGCCTTGTCTATAGATGTGAGAAACCATCATGCCAGAAGACAATAAGCTGATGCATTCTCTGATCAAGTAAAGCACATGTCAAGGGGTGGATATAAGACCAAGGATGGAGTCCACCATAACTTTGGAATCAGATTCGATGTCATTCACTTGGATGCCCTTCTCAGAACATAGTTTGAACCCATCTCTGAGAGCTCTAGTCTCAGCCATCATGTTAGTACCATTGTGATAGAATGAAGAGAAGGAAAAAAGAAAAAATTTGACCTTAACTCTTTCTCAGGATACCACCACCTGCACTCTCTCCCATAGCAGCTGATCCATCTATGTTGAGTTTGATTTTGGGGGAGGAGGATTTGATCCATATCCCGCTTTGATTTCCCTTCGGGCTCCTTATTCCGGGGCTGTTCTTTATCACGGCTCTTCTGAGGCTTTCCAACCAACCCTGTTGACTCGGAGTATTCAACCCCCCATTCGCCTAGCCATCAGATTCCTCCGCTGCCATCTTCGCTTTTGGCTCCTTGTCATTTGATCTGGGGGAATCAACCTCGAAGAAGGGAGCCTAGGAGCGTAGTTTGGCCTGTGTTCCAAATTCAATGCTCAAATTCCAGCTTCAAGCGTTCTGCAGCTCATAATCATATTATGGAAAATGAGGCGTGGGAAAACGGCACCAATTCTGTCCAATAACACCAAAAACCTCATTTTTCAGTCCTTCGGCCTTCGCAAACAAACAGTCCGGCCAACCCAAGTAATCCCCCATAACATCAATCAGTACCGCAAAAGGCTCAAAATATGACTAAGTCTCCAGCAGCTGCGGAGCGGGGGATAAAGGAACAGCAGGATTACAACATTGCACAGGATCAATCAGAATGCGGGAGCGCAGAGCCTTTAAGAGATAGGGGGCGCGGGAGCATAATACTTAATACTAATTCTTCCC